TCATTCATCTTTATGTTGATCCTTACAGGCCTCTTGAATCGTCTCTTTTCCTATTTCGTTTTTCATTTTTTTATCTATAAATATAAATTATATTTTTTTTTTTTGATTTCTTTATTATTGATAGAAATTCTCTTGTTAAGAATCCTATGAATTGATTAAAACCTCAGATTCATACTAGAACCGCGATGATTCAATAATAAAAATTTTAAGTTAATCAAGGATTCCCCGAGTAAGAACCCCCGGGCCATCACTTAATTCCACGAAGAGAACTAGATACAATGACTAATAATTCAAAGAAAATTTTTTCCTTTTGTCAAAATCGAAATAGAAGAAAAATCTTGCGATTTTAAAATTTCGAAGTCTTTGAAAATTTTTTTGAGTCCGGATACAATATGAGGTCTGAACATTAAGTATGAATCATAGTTCAAATATTTCTTAATCTATTTCGTATATTCCGTGTTCCAGCTATTATAATAAATATCTGACGAAGTAGAACCACCTCTATCAAGCAAGATGACAGACCCATTATCTGTACTATCAATAGGATCAATTCTAACAAGTCACACACTCATATTCCAGAAATAAAAAAACAAAGAAATTTCGCGATCGAACTCCCCAAATAGAATAGGCTCAAAATAGGGGCTCTAAATGATTGATTTTGTAGTCAAAAGTTAGGCCTTACGGGTTCTTATAGATCTAATTCATTAAAATTCCATCCAATAAAACGGAAGAATTATAAATCTCCAAAATAATAGATAGAAATATCGCAAATAGAGCCATTGCGACCCCCATTAAAGGGGTTGTTCCCCACCCCGGAGCTACTTTACCATATTCCGAATTCAATGGTTTTAATAAACTACCTACAGTAGTTCGTCTTGGACCAGATTTAGAACTGTTCTCAACAGTTTGTGTAGCCATAAATCCTATTGTATTGTATTCATTTTCATTAAGATTGGTTGACTTTGTATACCATTCCGTTGTAAATGTAAATAAAGGATCTTATGCTAGATCCGTTGGGGTCTTGAAATTATAGAATAATAATAATGGAAACAGCAACCCTAGTAGCCATCTTTATATCTGGTTTACTTGTAAGTTTTACTGGGTACGCCTTATATACCGCTTTTGGGCAACCTTCTCAACAACTAAGGGATCCGTTTGAAGAACATGGGGACTAATTGAAGTAATAAGCCTCCCAATATTGGGAGGCTTATTACTTCAATTGAGATAATGAAAAATTATTTTATCTTTTTAGTTGGAACTTTCGGAGGTTCTCGAAAAAAGATAGCGAAAAAAATTATCCCTAGAGTCGAGACTAAGAGGAATGTATAAACTAGTGCTTCCATAGATTCGATCAAGGTTTACAATTATAGCTTCCATACCTATTTGGTTCTTTTTTTTTCTTTGGGGAATTATCTCCAGACTAAAGAATAAATTAAAGAGAAAGAGTCAAAAAAAAAGGGGTGATCCAAATCAAGATTTCTTTTCTCTGGTACCCTCTAACTATTAACTATAACAAAAACCAATTTCAAAAAGAAAATAGGATATCAAAGCGGTGTTGGATCAGACTGCTTGTCTTCTTGTAGTTGGATCTCCAAGTTTTTGGAATGCTCCAAATTCTACTTGAGCATCCAAATCTGGGTCAATACCAGCAAAAACATCTCTGAACAAGGTTCTAGCACCATGCCAAATATGCCCGAAGAAGAAGAGTAAAGCAAATGAAGCATGTCCAAAAGTAAACCAACCCCTTGGGCTGCTGCGAAAAACGCCATCGGATTTCAACGTAGCACGATCTAGTTCAAAAATTTCACCCAATTGAGCGCGTCTAGCATATTTTTTCACAGTAGCAGGATCGCTATAACTGACTCCATTGAGTTCGCCGCCGTAGAACTCAACAGTTACACCGACTTGTTCAACACTATACTTCGATTCCGCTCTTCTAAAAGGAACATCCGCTCTAACAATTCCCTCACCGTCTACTAAAACAACTGGAAATGTTTCAAAAAAAGTAGGCATACGACGTACAAAAAGTTCCCGCCCTTCTTTATCTCGAAAGATGGGGTGTCCTAACCATCCAACCGCTATCCCATCCCCGTTATCCATTGAGCCCGCCCTGAATAATCCCCCTTTTGCCGGATTATTTCCAATGTAATCATAAAAAGCTAATTTTTCAGGAATTTTAGACCACACTTCTGATAAACTTTGATTTTCCGCTAGTCCAGCGCTAACCCTTCGATATATCTCTTGCTGAAAGTACCCCTGATCCCATTGATAACGAGTGGGCCCAAATAATTCGATCGGAGTAGTTGCTGAACCATACCACATCGTTCCGGCAACAACAAAAGCTGCAAAAAAGACAGCAGCAATACTACTGGAAAGGACGGTTTCAATATTTCCCATACGCAATCCTTTGTATAGACGTTGTGGCGGGCGGACGCTAAGATGGAATAACCCCGCTAATATGCCCAATGTACCTGCTGCAATGTGATGAGAGGCTATTCCTCCAGGAACAAAAGGATCAAAACCTTCCACACCCCATGCCGGATTTACAGGTTGTACTTTTCCCGTTAGCCCATAGGGATCGGACACCCATATTCCAGGACCATATGAGCCCGTTACATGAAATGCACCAAAACCAAAACAAGCCAATCCTGAAAGAAATAAATGAATTCCAAAGATCTTGGGCAAATCCAAAGAAGGTTTTCCTGTGCGTTCATCGCAAAATATTTCTAGATCCCAGTATACCCAATGCCAAATAGCTGCCAAAAAGCATAAACCAGAAAACACAATATGTGCACCAGCTACACCCTCATAACTCCAAATACCCGGATTTGTTGCAGTGCCCCCTGTGATACTCCAACCACCCCACGAATTGGTAATTCCTAAACGAGTCATGAAAGGTATAACAAACATACCTTGTCTCCACATTGGATCAAGAACGGGGTCAGAAGGATCAAAAACTGCTAATTCGTACAGAGCCATCGAACCGGCCCAACCAGCAACCAGAGCTGTATGCATTATATGAACAGAAAGCAACCGGCCGGGATCATTCAATACAACGGTATGAACACGATACCAAGGCAAACCCATGGAAATACCCCTTTATCAAAGATAAATAGACACTATGTAACTTTATTGCATTGTAAAAGACTGTACTATGACTATTCTATGGACCTCTCTTGTTCAGTGGATTATTTCCGAACGAACAAGGGCTAATATTTGTTCTATTCTGTTGGTAATAAAATAATGGAACAACTCTGTTCGTAGGAACAAAGCTAAGCAGATTTATTCTATACTCGATAAGTACCAATACGCAATGGGGGTTGATACCAATTTCTCTGAACGAATGCGTACATACTTATTCATCGTTCTATTCATAAAAATTTGACTTTATTCATTCAGTTTTCTTTATGATTTTTTCTAATCTATGGATAAAATAAATACGAAATAAAAACCAATACAATATATATATTATTATAAAGACAATAAAAAAAATCATTTTGTTACGTTTCCCCATCAAAGTGAAATACAGTACTTACTTCTTTTTTCTTTCATTTAATGCCTATTGGTGTTCCAAAAGTACCTTTTCGAAGTCCTGGAGAGGAAGATGCATCTTGGATTGACGTATAGTGCGACTTGTCAGACATATTGGGTCATATGGGATTTTATTTTCCCGTTTTCTCCCCCGATCGAGATATCCTCTGTTTCGCCCAAGAAAGATTCGGTGAATCATCAGAAATTTGGAGCGTGAAATTCAATTAGATTTAGATATATTTTAGGGGATTAATATTACATTGCTTCAAATAATTTATGGTTGACTTGGTTGGACTACAAAATGAAGTATCCAGGCTCTGTTTAGAAAAAACCAATTGATTGGTAATATATCTACAATTCTTAGTTTTAGAATAAATGATTCCTATTTGGCTTATTTGTCAAGCGAGTTAGTGTTACTAAATATTTGGTAAAAAGGTATGAAATACATTCATTACAAGGGGGCAGAAAGTCATAATAAAAAAAAATGGTAATGGGGCCTTTGTCCTATATGTACAAATAAAACTCGGGCAAATCTTTACCCAGAGTAGAGCATAAACCTAAGAAGCTGAAAGAGACCCAATCAGTAACAAGAAAATACCATCGTGATTTAGATTGAATCTCGATGAAACAATACATCAATGAAAAGTTAATTCAATGAATTTAGTGACGTTTTTATTATATATATTTAGTCAGAATAAAATTAAAATATTAAAATCTCTTAAAATCAAAGTAGTCAAAACTCGTCTCTATTGAAGAAGAAAAACCCTTTCGTTAGAAGACAGAAAGAGCCTGTTATGAGAAAAGAAAGAGGACTGGAATCTATACATTGATTACATTGATTCTTTTTTTCGCAATTTTTTTGAACCGTATGCATCAAAAGGTGCATGTACGGTTTCTAAGGGATACACTTGGACCCTAATCAACCGACTTTATCGAGAAAGATTACTTTTTTTAGGCCAATCGGTTGATAGCGAGATCTCAAATCAACTTATTGGTCTTATGATATATCTCAGTATCGAAGATGATACCAAAGATCTGTATTTGTTTATAAACTCTCCCGGGGGCTGGGTAATACCTGGAATAGCTATTTATGATACTATGCAATTTGTGCGCCCAGATGTCCACACAATATGCATGGGGTTAGCCGCCTCAATGGGATCTTTTATCCTGGTCGGAGGAGAAATTACCAAACGTTTAGCATTCCCGCACGCTTGGCGCCAATGGGTTTTTTTGAGACAAAAAACAAAAAAGAAGACTATGCCTTCGCCCTATGAAATATGAATAGTAAGTAATAATAGACTATTAAGTAATAGTAGCATGGCACTTCGAATTCGATATGATAAATTTTTGCATTGTTAACAAATTAGATTATGTATCGAGAGGGTAGTATGAAATAAAGGATATTTCCGATTTTCTCTTATTTATCGGGGGTCCAGTTCAGCGTCACAAGCTCTTTTGTTTTTGGCTCTTAACACTATTTATATTTTATATTATGTAAAGAGAAAAAAGAAGATTTTTACTTATTTTTATTTGATTTGATTGGATCAAAAAGAAACTTTGGGATTGCTGAATTACAGACAAAAAAATAATTAATATATTTCTAAGGCAACGGAGCCATCATAGTATTTTTAACTATTACAAAAAGAAGGGTGGCATTTTGATCATTTGACCATCCGGGTCTAATATATTCGTCTCTTTCTTCAATGGCATGGAGAGGTCAATTTGAGTGTAGAGCCGTATGCATATGCAATGGACAAAAGATGCCCGTACGGTTATTTAATTCTATCTTTTTCTATTCTTTTTTATCTTTCTTTTCTCTTGAATTCATCATCATCCCGCGAGATAGAGGGACTTTTTATTATGTTATATCATCAGGGTAATGATGCATCAACCTGCCAGTTCGTTTTATGAGGCACAAGCGGGAGAATTTATCCTGGAAGCGGAAGAACTGCTAAAACTGCGCGAAACCCTCGCAAGGGTTTATGTACAAAAAACAGGCAAACCCTTATGGGTTGTATCTGAAGACATGGAAAGAGATATTTTTATGTCTGCAACAGAAGCACAAGTTTATGGAATTGTCGATCTTGTAGCGGTTGAATGAAAATAACATGGATTTCACGTAAATCTATGTTTTATCTCTGAGTTTATTTAAAGGAATTCATAATCATCCGGTTAAGATCAATCTAAACCAGTCCATTATGTATACAATTCAGTATGCCAACGATTAAACAACTTATTAGAAATACAAGACAGCCAATCAGAAAGGTCACGAAATCCCCCGCTCTTCGGGGATGTCCTCAGCGTCGAGGAACATGTACTCGGGTGTATGCGCGACTCGTTTAGATCATATCATGATCTGGCACAAAAGCCATTTCCAGTATCAATGATCAGTATCACCGGATAGGATAGAACAGAAGCGGAGACTACATTCACTATTTAAAATTAAAAAAAAAAAAAGAAAATCTATCCTATCCCCCCATTGTATTATGGATGAATTTTATGGTTTCTCTCGGTCCAAATCCAATCAATCCAATCAAGATGAGAAGCAATTTTCCATTGGAAACAAACGGTTATCCATTAAGCGGAGGAAAGCTTATTTAAAATAAAGATTGGGTTCCTAATCTGGAAAGAACGGAATAAGAGGGTCAGCTACCCAGCTAATTTTCATAATTAAATACCGTTACTGTATAGCTAGATCTCGTTGTGAAAGACCTATTACTAGATAATTCATGGGTAGAGCCAAAAAGGATGAACTATACAAGTTACCAATAACGTTGATTCAATGAAGGAAAGGCTCCGGTGTATAGAGAAGACCTCAGCGTTTAAGAAGTCACCATAGAAACGATGGAACCCACTATTTCTTATTTCGCAGTGAAATGCCTAAAAAAACAAAAAAATCGTGGTTGGGAAGGTTATAGCAGCCAAAGTCAGTGGAATTTTTAGTTTATACATTGGAAACATCCGTTTTGTTATTACTAAATTAGGAAAGGGTAAAAGACTAACTGAAAGAAAAGAAATCAATTAGTTATTCGTCAAAGTTTCATCTATTCAATGACTAGAATTCGACGGGGATATATAGCTCGTAGACGTAGAACAAAAATTCGTTTATTTGCGTCAAGCTTTCGGGGGGCCCATTCAAGACTTACTCGAACTATTACTCAACAGAAAATAAGAGCTTTAGTTTCGGCTCATCGGGATCGGGATAGTAAAAAAAGAAATTTTCGTCGTTTGTGGATCATTCGGATAAACGCAGCAATTCGCGAAAGGTTCGTATTCTATAGTTATAGTAGATTAATACATAATCTGCGCAAGAGGAAGTTACTTCTTAATCGTAAAATACTTGCACAAATAGCTATATCAAATAGGAATTGTCTTTCCATGATTTCGAATGAGATAATAAAAGAAGTAGATTATAAAAAATCTACCGGAATAATTTAAACGGAGTTTCCCGGAGTTTCTTCCCCGGGACGGTAGAATCAAAATTCCTATGATAAAATAGGATTAAATTAGTCAAAATAAATGAACGCATTCAATAAAAAAAAGCTTTCTCCGATTTGTTTTTTTCTTACCACACGATAATCAAATCTAGATCGTCGAAAAAACACTAATCCGCGTTTGACTTCGGATTAAAATTATGATGAGTCAAGTGAAGAAAGATTAAGCCTATTTATTTCTGGTTCGAAGACCAGCAGTTCTAGCAATCGACTCGTCAGTTCTTTCAAATTGTTTCTCATTATTCAGAAAGGGTAACAAAGATAAAATACGAGCTTGTTTTATAGCAATAGTTATTAATCGTTGTTGTTTCAAGGTCAATTTATTCACCCGTCTAGATAATATTTTTCCTTGTTCACTAATAAATCGACTAATTAAACTCATGTTTCTATAATCAATTCGATCCCCCGATTGAATCGGGGGCAAACGCCTACGAAAAGATCGCTTGGATTTAAGAAAAGATCGCTTGGATTTATCCATGGTTTGTTTGTTTTTGTTTATTCCGTATCTCGAAAATCCTATTTATTAATTCTAATTCATTTTAACGTTAAAGCTACTCTAATTAAAATCGAATTTAGGTATTTTATATTCCCTTCCTTAAAAGGGTACCATACAGATACTCAGTTCAATCTATTTTTTTTGAGTAGTATATCTGGAAATGCCCGCGGATATCCTATATAATAACACTTTTTCGAACACAACTGTTATATTCCAAAATCACCGTTACTCGTACATCTTTATCCTTGGCGATGAATCCTCCTTTACTTTAACTTTAGATTTTTTAGTTACTCATATTTTCGATTCCAAACGAAGGAAAAAATAGAAGTTAATAACTTTAAATCCAATTATAACAACGCCAATTATAACAACTATAGTAAATCAAAGTCATATTAAAATAATAAGTAATACAAAAATTTCTAAACTCTATTTCAAATCGAAGTACAGTCTAGTTTTCATTTAAATATCTTGGAATACCTTTTCCTTATATTCTGCGCAGTTTCCATTCTAACCCCATACTCTCTATGATTAATATTCATTTCCATTTCATTTCAATTTCATTCGATAATTCGAACTTGAGCTCGAGTCTCGCAGATGTTGAATCCAGTTTTCTTTTCTTTTTTCTCTTTCCTTCCTTATTCGAAAAAGGGGAAAAAAGAGAAAAGAGGAGAGGCGCGGTTAGTCACGGATATTTGATTGTATCTTTAATCTTCAACTATAATGAAAAAAAGGGGAATGTTAACGCATCTGGAAAAAAACGATTAATCTCTATCAATAGACCTGCTAAAGCCCCGAACCAAAGTGTACTTAGTACTGGTGCCACGGAGAGATATGTTTTAAAATCTCGCATTGAAAAACCTCCCTTTTTGTTTTATTTATTGTAATACATAAAATTCAAATAAAGATAATGCATATATGATCAGACGCATATGTAGTGAAGGACCGGTTAAAGTTATATACCTAATCCTTAAGTTAAATTTAATTGTATAATGATGCGTTAAATAAGATTTTGCCTTTTCGTAAAATCTTAAAACTAAAAAATATCTTGCTGCGCATTTACGAAAAATACAATACTCATTTCGTTTTGTATATAATATTAAATTAAATAAATAATAGGTTAAATGAGACCAAAAAGACTAAAAGGAGAGAAAATTATGTATATCAATGGACGAAATAACAATGTGGAAAATAAGGCAGTAATTCTATACAATGACACTGTAGAGCAATGGAAGGGATGTAGCGCAGCTTGGTAGCGCGTTTGTTTTGGGTACAAAATGTCACGGGTTCAAATCCTGTCATCCCTAGTCATTACTGCTACTTTGAGCAGTAATGGGGGATCGCCTAAGATCGATTCAAATTGGGCATAATCCTTCATTTTTATGATACTATCCCTAAATCCCCTTTTTATAGTCTATTCGGATAAGAAAGCGCTCTTAGTTCAGTTCGGTAGAACGTGGGTCTCCAAAACCCGATGTCGTAGGTTCAAATCCTACAGAGCGTGATTGTTTAGTCTTAGGGCAAAATTAGACTGAGCCAGATCTAGATTCATTAATTTGCACAGCAATAGGAATTTGACCTCCTGTGTATTAAAAAAACGAAAGGAGGAGGTCAATCAAAAAAAAGAGATAATAATTAATCAAAGGTCTAACTGATCACCACGTCTGTATTGTAAATATGCAGTTACAAATAATCCAGCCAAAGTAATAGGAATTAGACCTAACACGATTCCAAATAGAAAAACTTCAATCATTTCAATTTGTTTGAAAGAAAAAAAAGAATATCTATACCTAAATATTAATACGAATGGATATGAATCTCAATGACCGGTAATTGATAATTGGGACGATACGTAATTATCGAATAAGCAAAATATCACATAAGGATTTCGTTTTATGAATTGCTCATTTCAAATATGAATTTTAAATAAGTCGTATTTTACTCAACCCAATAAATAGAGCTGAGGTTATAGTTAAAGCTGCTAGTAGAAAACCAAAATAACTAGTTATAGTAAGCATTAAGGAGATAAATGAAATAGGTTTTTTATACATATCTTTAGAAAGCACTTACCTAAGTTTCCATTTTTGCAAAATAGGAGGATACCCCAAAATACCAATTGAAAGAATAGGGTCAATTGAAAGTTTGTTATTCATCTATCATTATAGATGGCACCAAGAAAGAGAAAGTAACAAGTATATAAAAAAAAAGAAATTCATCATTTGTAACATCTACCCATCCTGGAATTTTAATCAACCAATTCATTCAGTACCCTTTTGGTAAACTAACCATAGGAGATCGGTCGTATAACTTCATTCAACAATGAAACTCTTTTAAAATTAGTATGGACTAAAATCATTTCGATTTTGATCATTTCTTCTATTGTTGAATTCTATTGAATCTATTGTTGATTTTAAAAGCGAAGAATAACCTTAAGAAAATCAAAATAAATAAAATAAAACTTTTCACTTTAACTTTACGTTTA